CAGACTTTGGTAAATCATTTTTTTCATCTCCTGCTGATTCAGAGGTACCGTCTCTTGGATCCATTGTATAGTTTAATGGTAAAGTTTGATTACCATTAACCCCCAGAAAAGTGAACGAGTTTTTCGGTTTGATTCATATCCTATTCATCTTCTAAAGGTGTCCCTCGGCTGATTTATATTTTATATTAAGTTAAGGTGGCCTTAGGCCTTATTCCCTATTGTATTTGTATTGTGTAGTGCTTTTTGATTTCCTAAAGGTGGCCGGCCCTCAGCAACTATAATTTCTAGTTTATTTATGAATAAAGGTGGCCATAGGCCCTATGGTCCATTGGTGCCCCTATGGTCCAGTGGTTACGACCTCTCTCTTTCACGGAGAAAACGAGGGTTCAAGTCCCTCTAGGGGTATACCAAGACCATAGGAGTAGGATTTTATCAAAAGTGAAATGGATTTGTCAACTCCTCAGTCTATCCGTGGCAGTTTGATTTGATATATTTTATCAAAAGTGAAATGGATTTGTCCGCCTGGGAGACGAAAGAAAGTTGATTATGGAACGTCTAATTAGGCGTTGGGTCGATGCCCGAGTGGTTAATGGGGACGGACTGTAAATTCGTTGACAATATGTCTACGCTGGTTCAAATCCAGCTCGGCCCAACAATTCGCCAATCTACTATCAGATGGTAGAACCCTCTTGTTCTTAAGAAATACCTGATAAGAGAGAAGAAAAAAGAATCCAAATTTTCTGCTAGATCTCTTCTTATTTCCCTGGGATTGTAGTTCAATAGGCAAGAGCACCGCCCTGTCAAGGCGGACGTTGCGGGTTCGAGCCCCGTCAGTCCCGACGGATCCAATAAGTACATCAATTAACCTCTCCATTTTATGTGAAATGAAAGAAGGGACAGAGAGCATAATTTAATTCCGAAGGGGTTTCCCCTCTTTTTTTCAGGATTCTGTCGAAGAAAGAACAAACCCTAAACTAAAATGAAAATAATTAAAATAGTGAAGTTGATAGAATATTCCATCTTTTCTCCCGCGACTCATCTTTCTCATACTTCTTTGTCTTCCAAAGAAAATGGGATCATTCAAATTTACAACCTAATTCCTCTTTTTTTCCACTTCGCTTGTATTGTTTGTTGGGGTTTTGTAGTTAAGTTAATGGAAACGGACGAGGATACTTCATTTGATGGTTCTACACGGAAGACCTAAGGTAAGTTATAGAAAAGAAAGAACAGAAAAGAAGGATAAATAAAGGATTTTTTGATTGGTCCGGGAATCCCATCTTGGATTCGGTATGGATAAAAGATCTTCGTATGTTATACTATTCAATTCTCGACGACGAATTAATTTAATAGCTCAGATATTGTTATTCATGATATTGATCCGATTCAAGATCATCGATAGGTAATGCATTCATTGAATTGACAGGTGAAAGATTTATCATCTCTATGGGATTAAATCCCGAGTTATTGTGAAATAAAAAAACGATGAGATTGAGATTATGGAAGTAAATATTCTTGCATTTATTGCTACTGCACTGTTCATTTTAGTTCCTACTGCTTTTCTACTTATCATTTACGTAAAAACAGTCAGTCAAAATAATTAATTACTTGAAATGAAACTTGACTTCTGAGTTCTTATCAATAGTTGAAGAAATCAAATCAAAAGGATTCTTTTTTTGCGTCTTAAATGAAATCAACGGACTATAATGGGCGGTATTCTATGAGATCCGAGAGTATGGTAAGAAATTTCTTTCTTACCATACTCTCTATTACTGTTATAGTAGTGTATAAAGTTGTACTTGACTTTCTAATAAAGTTGGTATACTATATTAGCTTCTATCTATATCTACAATATATGTAGTGATTAATCCATATATGGAATTAATGTAGGACCCAATTCTCTTTCTTTCTGAAATAATTGTTTTACTGTTATACAATACATTTCTCCACTAGAATCCAATGGAATTTCGAAATGAATATATTTTGAATTGAAATAATTTTCAAATCAAATAAAAAATGCGTTGCAGAACGATCTATAAAACAATTGATACCGTTTCATTCCTCAACTAAATTAGTAGTGCTTCTAAAGTCCACTTCTTCCCCATACTACGAGTGAAAGGGAAAATGTAAAGACTACCATTAAAGCAGCCCAAGCGAGACTTACTATATCCATGTCAATTATGTCCCTTATCTTTATGATAGAAATATTCCATTATTGTATTGCTCACTAATAATAGTAGAATCCATGGTCCAGAGTCAAAAAGGGATTCTGGCCCAACACTATTGATGAACCAATCAAATAAATCCATTTCTAAAAAATTACTATATGATATGATTTCTAATCGGGAAAGACTAAACACAAGTAAAATACACAATGATGCTACAAAGGAATGTTACTAATGGAACATATAGTAAAAAAAAAGAGGGCCCGTTCTTTGTTGCCCTTCAACTTCAAAGATCAATTGCTATCTATTACATACTTTTATTTCCTATTTGATCTAATCCGTACCCTTTCCCGATTGTCTCTCTGAAGCAGTTGGGGGATAGTATAATATACTCTTGACGAGGGGTTTCAAAAAAAATAATAAAATAATTTCACTTTTTCTATAAAAAAGGAAATTATCCATCCAATCTCAATATAATAGTGATTGAATGCCTGAACACTCAGAGATTCTCGCGAGTCTATAATATGTAGATTACATAAAGGACTTTCCACAACTAGTTAGCCGCCGGCTATGCCAATGAAATTCAAGACCCAATCAGTAGATATTACATTAGCAGTAGAAGGGAATCGGGAAGTCTTGCTTCGACCATTATAATAGAATCTTTCTTTGAATTTTAGATTGAAAGATTTCAAATCTTTTACAAAATCCCCAGAATAGATGTTTAGAATCAACCAAGTATCAACAATCCCCTTATTCTGTTCTACTGGGGAAAATTTGGGTGATTTATATCAGCAGATAAGAGATTTTGATTCGTTTGTTGATGAGGCGGCACCCGGATTTGAACTGGGGAAAAAGGATTTGCAGTCCCCCGCCTTACCACTCGGCCATGCCGCCAAAACGATACACAATAGGATAAAATTTTCTGGGTTGGATTACTAAACTTTAGTTTATTGTACTTGCATCCCTTTTTGAATTTAATCCTTTTGCTAAATTTATAAAAATTCTAAAAGAAACCCCTTTCCCCTTTTGATTGTAGTTGATCCACCCCTTCGAATGCCGAAAAACTTCCCCTCACTTTTCTATTGAACAATCAAATGTATATTTTCATTCAAAAAAGCCAAAATTTATGACAAATGGGAACCCTTAACTATTCGTTGACTGAGAATTCCTGAATGATTCGTGGATTTGAATCTAAAATTGGGTTTGCCGAATGACATAAGAAACTACAAAACATACTTAATTGATTCTTTTGAATCAAAAATCCTTCTCAATTTCTATTATAACAAAAATTATAAGTATATGTAAACCCCACAATGGAAATTCTTACACAGATACCAAATTGGGTATCTTATTTAGAGTATGTTTCCTATACCTATAAATAAAGGGAATTCGTTGGAACAAAAAAAAGGCCCGGCTGGGTATTGACCGGGCCAGGCCCAAAAGGCACTTCGAACAAAATAAAAGCAAGAAGGTCTTCTTTATTTATCTTTCTATTTGGATCTTTCGAGCATCTAAATGGAATTCCTAATTATATAATAACGATAAAGAATGTGAAAGAAATACTTTCTTTAATCCTTACTTGATGTGTAATGTAACATAGTAATTATCTTTTTCAATTGGGAGAGATGGCTGAGTGGACGAAAGCGGCGGATTGCTAATCCGTTGTACGAGTTATTCGTACCGAGGGTTCGAATCCCTCTCTTTCCGTTTCCGTTGATGACTTTCTATTTTTTTCTTTCAAATTTCGCAAACCCCTTTTGATTTTTTTCCTAGTTAAACGTATGGAATATAGAAAATAAAATCTTAAGAAAATTGGAAAATCAAGCAAGAAAAACGAAATTTTTATTTTATTCTTCACGTCCAGGATTACGTCCTGGATCATTGGATAGGAATCCAAAGATGAAGAGAGAAACAAAGAATATTACTACTGTGTAAACGAAAAGTTTGAGAGTAAGCATTACACAACCTCCAAGATCATTTTTTGAAAAAGAAAAACGAGAAAAGATAATAGATCCTCCATTTTTATATCACATATCCTATTTTGACACCAAGAAATGAATTCTAGAAATAGAAAAGAATGTTCAGAAATTCAAATGAAGTTGAAATTTGTAATAAGAGTCTTTGATTACCACAAATCACTTTCATACCCACAATTAGATATTCTAAGGGACCCTAACCTAATAAGGTCTTTCGCCGGAAAAAGGATTAGAATCGGGAAATGGGGCGAGCGGAATTTCTCGCGACTATCCAAGAATTTCAATGTTTGAATTGAAGGTTCATACTCCCAGACTTATTTGATCTTATCAATTGTTATAATTTTTCTCGAATAAATCATGAATTTTCTAGGATAGTATTCAAGATCTTATCGAAAACTTACAGCAGCTTGCCAAACAAAGGCTAAAAGAAAAAAGAACAGAGGTATGACTGGCATAACATCTACGATTGGATTCAAAAAAGCATAGGCTTCGGGCAATTTGGCGAAGAAAAGACTACTCGGATAAAGGGTAGAATTAAGACAGATCAAACTAAAGATATTAAGCATAACAGACATTTTGTTCGTCGAGATAATTGCATTTTGATTGAGTTATTGATATAAGGAAAAATGAAGAAAGTAAGGTAGACAAAAAAATCCTTCTTTTTCCGCTCAATCAAAAATCCTCCAATCCTCAAAGGAGAATAGAAGAAATCATACTTTCATACAATATCTTAATTGAATTATATGTAATGATCAATAAATTCAGTTGAATTCTAGATATACACATGTCAAAATCCTAGCACGAATCTATAATCTATAATATATTCTATAAAGAAGAAAGATTTTCTCTAGTCTATAGATAGTTGGACTGGAATTGACGAACACTTAATACCAATATTATTCTTTATTAGTATTAGTGTCGAATAAAAATAGAAATGGGGCGTAGCCAAGTGGTAAGGCAACGGGTTTTGGTCCCGCTATTCGGAGGTTCGAATCCTTCCGTCCCAGAGCATATCCATTGTATCCGAATACATCTTTTTTGTTCAACAAGGTTCTGTTTCAAGGTCTAATATTGTATAGAATATTATTCTTCTTTCTTTTTTTATTTTGAATGATTCTTTTCGGAATCATATCTCATTTTTTCACAAACTGAACTAAATTGAGTTAACTAAATTGAGTTCAAATGACATGCAAATGTAACTGAATCCTTTTGTGATCCAGATAAAGATAAGATGGGACATATATCACAGTTGCAGAAAGATTACTTAACCTCAGGTTAAACAAAATATGAAAATACATATAAAACGAGGAAGTGCTTAGCCTATAGGTATGTATTGTTATCCTATATTCAGTGACAATAGTCTTTCTATTTTTGTGAAAAATAATTTGCATCCCTAAAATATTCAAATTTAAATATTTAACAATGATATTTCTTTTTATTGTTCGATCTATTTAGCTTATTTGCTTTAAATCATTGACAATTCTATTCGAAAAGAAACAGAAATATTTATTTCTTATGATAATCAAATGTAGTCTTTACTGTAAAAAGTAAAACTTGACTCAAATAATGATGTCGAAGTAGGAAACTTTTTCAATTATCAAGATTTGTAATGATTCCTTATGGGTTGAATCTTTAGGAAGTTGGAAATGGGTCAGTCTATCGTATTGAGTCACTTGAACAGGCAGAGTCAAATAGAATTTCTTTATTCGTGTTATTTCTGTTAGTTATGTTATTTCTATATTTTGATTTCTGGATATTTCTGTTAGATATTTTTTTGAGATAGAGATTTATAGAAAAAGTTGCGTTCATACAAAAAAAGCCCAGGTCTTGCTAAGATTTTTCTGAAGAAATCTTTATTATCTATTATTATCTATGTAGCTAAGAAAAAATATAAATGACTATGTCTCTGTACCGACTGAACCAATGACTATTCATGATTCCATAATTGAATCAATTCCATACTGGTTCCAAATTAGAGGAATGTTATGGTAAAACTTCGTTTAAAACGATGTGGTAGAAAGCAACGTGCGACTTGAAGGACACGATCCGGTGTGGATTCTTATTCTTACATCCACCATTTTATTTTATATAGGAATGAAGGTGCTCTTGGCTCGACGTCGTTTGTTCTATTCTACTAGAACCCTTCTTTTTTTATTGGGTTGTAATGTAAATAGTTCATGATGGAGCTCGAGTAGAAAGTATTTATTAATTTCTCAGGGGCAACGATCTAGGGTTAATGCCAATCAATAAATTGGAACAACTTCGTAAGTATATCTTCGATATAGAAATCGAAAGAATCCGATTCGAGCAAATTTTCAATTCAAAAAAATTGTTGGAACCGCAAAAACTTTTTCGATCCACAGTGTATCGCGCACGAATCAACCGTCGGTATGATTCTTTGATAGAAAGAAATCACAAAAGGGGTATGTTGCTACCATTTTGAAAGGATTAAGAAGCACCGAAGTAATGTCTAAACCCAATGATTTAAAACAAAGATAAAGGATCCCAGAACAAGGAAACACCGCTTCAATTGTCTCACAGATCCGAATAAAGAATCCAAATAGATTTTCAACGAGACAAAAAAAAAGGGGGGGGTTAAAGACCACTCAATAAAAAAATATCTTAATTTTCTTTAATATATTTGAGAATTATTGAACTTGAGTTATGAGTACAAATGATTTTTTAGTTTTCAGGAAGGAAGCTAAATAAAAATGACTATGAGTTAAATTATAGGCTAATTTCTTTTACGGATTCCTTTACTATTTATTAGAATTTTATCCATAGACAAAACTTCGAATCATTTTTTCTCGAGCCGTACGAGGAGAAAACTTCCTATACGGTTCTAGGGGGGGGTTCTTTTTCATCTACATCTATCCCGATGAGCCGTCTATCGAATCGTTGCAATTGATGTTCGATCCCGAAGAGAAGGAAGAGATCTTCGGAAAGTGGGTTTTTATGATCCGATCAAGAATCAAACTTATTTAAACGTTCCCGCTATTCTCTATTTCCTTGAAAAAGGCGCTCAGCCTACAGGAACTGTTCAGGATATTTTAAAAAAGGCAGAGGTTTTTAAGGAACTTTGCTCTAATCAAACGAAATTCAATTAAATTAAGGAAATAAAAACCAATTCAATATTAAATTAAGGAAATAAAAACTAAGGGTAGGATAGTGATTTCTATATCATTTTGGATATCTTTTCTATACTATGTTTTTTTATTTCCTTCTTTTCTTGCTCTATTAGTATCTATTTATCATTGCTTTTATAGAATCTTTTTCTAATGAAAACCTTATTTGATTGATCCTCACAAAATCGAAAATTCTGGCATTACCTGCAATCGGGTGGTTTTCATTCGAATTCTAAT